TTTGCTATCAAAGGAGTGCTTTCATTCCCTGCCACCCGCTTTTATAATTGGCTCTTCCTTATCGGCATCTCAAGCAAAAATCTTTCATGATCCATTCTTCCGGAATTGGATAGAGAAGGGGTGGGATATTCCACTGGGAGGGAGAGGCGGGGGTGACATCAGAAGTAGGATCGTCGAACGGATAGCAGCATCACATTGAGAATTGACTCGTGGGATTAACCACTTAGACGGAGAGTTCCCCATATTCCATTTCATTGGCAACCGAAATAGATCTAAACAGCGTGCCCGGAGCGAAGGAAGGGCTTCCAAAATGAATTGAAAAGTCAAATCAATGAAAGGCCCAGATGTAGCCTTTGTGTGCGGAGCAAGCCTACACTGGACTGGCTGAGATGAAGAAAATGTCGACACCGATGAAATGTTTGAAAACATAGACAGCGGAAGAAGTCACTCTCAATCCGATCTAGCAAGAAATGCTATACCGATAAAGTCAAGCGAGAGAGCTCATTAAGAAGGCCATCTTCCATCCGCCTTTTAGATAGGGCGAGGCGGGGACGAGACTCCGAACCACGACGGATCTTGTCTTAGGAAATAGAATGGGACGGGAGGCCTATCTGACCTTTTGTTTGATTCCATTTTCCAACCCTTTCTTTAGAACCAACCTGGAATGCAAACAAGGAAGGAAAGGGCTGAAATCTCCATATCTGATCCAGCAAAAAAAACCTTACCGTCAGCAGTGATAGAGATAGCATAGCTGTAGACAGGGGGAGGGCCCGGATTACCTTTTCTATTAGAATAAGGAAGGGAATCGCTTTGATTGCTTGCGACATCTTATCGATGCTCGTTAGCGGTGAAGTCCCTCAAACCAGAAGTTTCAAAAGCTTTTGACTGGGCCTACGAGAGAAATGAACTTTACATACTGATAGAGCATACCGAAGGGAAGGCCTAATTGTACCACTCCCCCGTCACCTTCCGCCTGAACTGATAGAAGTTGGCTTGAGCTGAGCGTCTCTTACAAAAAAGGTGCCCTAGTCGCCTCGGTGGAATGCATTGAAGAAAGGAATCCACTCTCAACCCTTTCATTTTATTTAATAGAATGGTAAGCCGGTCTTATTCTTTTATACGAGTAAAGAACTTCTGCTCTAACTCCTTGAGGAAAAAGTCTTGCATCTCGCCCAACTCCTACAAAGCCCACCCCCGAAGGAGAAAAGGAAGTTATCAGCACCGATGTTACTAACCTTATGCTTCGCCAATCTTTATATGCCACGGGGAATCGATCGGTTGAATCCGTTGCAAGCCTATCTTCCGAACCCCGCATCAAAGTCTTGTCACCGTGCCCGCGTCGGGGTCTGTCTGAGTAAGGAAAGAGCTCGTAGCCACGTTATCGGTCTTGTCTTGTTGATAACCTTGAGACCGGCGAAGACTGCGCTCCAGCTGGTGGTGAAGGAAAGGGGGAAGGAACTATAGAATAGAAGGAGCTGGACATGAACCGTCACGGTCTTTCTGGTGAATCAGTGCTGTTTGCATTGCACTCATAGGCTCTGGGACTGATGACCTTACTCTTCTAGTCTTTTCCAGTAAGCCTTGTTGGATGACTCAGAGCTCTTGTGCTCCCTCTTTTCAATATCCCTTTGCTGTCTTCGTAACCGCAGTGAGAGTAGGAGCTCAAGCAGTTGCCGCTGCAAGACTAGCCGCTTTTGAGTAAATAGCAGCTCTTACCGCGCTTGATGGTGAATAAGCCGTCGGAATCAGTGTTGAGAAAGCATCCAATTGCAATTACAAAAGCATATCCCTTATCTAAATCTAATTAGAAGGAACTTCTTTCCGGCGAAGTGACAGCGGGGAAGGAAAGCAAGGGACTGAAACCCCCCGTCAGACATGCCCAGAAGAGTACCAGATCAGAAAAGGGCACAATGCCTCTTGAGATTGTTGAATAAGCTATTCATCAATGCTCGAGTCATATTCTAGTAGACAAACTTTCTTCTTTTGTCCACCGGGGAAAATAATACAAAAAGATCGATAGGCCATTCATTCCTTCCCTTCTCTCTCTCCGAATCTTGCTCCCTCATTCCCCTCAATTCGGCTATCGATATTTGCGGAGTTGAAGGCTTAGGCTTAGGTCTTCGCCCTGACCTTTCCACTAAGCTCTTGGAACCTTTTTTCTGAGCTTTTGACAGTTGAGTCTCGGACGCTAACTAAGGAGACTACTGCATCTCGCTCTATCATTCCATTCTATCAGTCCGGTACTCGGTCCTAACAGCGGTTGAAGCCTTCGAATCGGCTAAGTGTTTAGTATCACCTTAATCCATTCTTTTGCTTGAGTCTTTCTTTCTTAGTAGTCGATAGCGAGTCTTACGGGTCTAGCACCATCCGCCAATCGCTTATTGGTGAAAGGGCTATGTAGTAACCAGTCCGAGCCCTAGGTTAGCATTTCAGTGTCCGTCAGGAAGACGAGTTTGAATCTTCTTTGTTGTATGAAAGGCTCTTTTTATATTCGGTAAGACTTCCATTTCATATCGTGTGTCGGAGAATCGGATTATTATGATGAGCGATTTGACTCTGATCCACTACCGGAAGGAATTACCTCACTTACCGCCTGCTCTTATTCCCATCGATATGCCCGGAAACAATAACTTTCTTTCTCTAATGCCCTTTAGCTTAACTTAAGCCTGACAAAGAATGTTTCACTTGCCCTACCGCTGCCCGCTTAATACTACTAGTAGTGAGACTCCTATTCTGCCACCCTATCTAGTAAGAGCCTCTACAGCAATGTTTGGCGCAATCAATATCAATAATCGCTCGTCTTTCATTGATTGAGGACTTGCCTGACCTGGTAATCTTCCCACAACACAGGTGGCTTTCGTCCGGGTAGATTATTTAAGTAAAGTGATCGTGTATGCTGCGGCTTAAACTAGAAGTTAATGATGAACAGGCCTTCATTTCCGTTAGGTATTTTATGTTATTGTTGGTTAGAAGAGAAGTCTTCTCTTACTCTTACAGTAACTCGAGTCTCGTGCAAGCGCCGCCCTAAGACTCTTCTTTGTTTTGTTTATTTGAATTTCCCTCAGGTCAAAAATCTAAAAATGGCGAAAGCCTACCGTTAAGAAAGGAAGAGTTACAGAGGTATTAGATTCGATAACAGCTCATTCGCTACAGCTCATATGCAAGAGATATAACTCTTCTTCCTAACAGCCGATCTGCGACAGGGGAAGATACAAAGACATCGCAGCAGATAATGCGACAACTAGTCTTTTCTTTCCCTAGGATTGTCTTTAACTCAAAGAAGACCAATTCAACTTGACTCCCAGGAACAAAAGACACAGATTTGATAGCAGCGCTCAAAACTACTGTTTTAGTAAACTTTCCCAGGATGGAGTTCTGGGCGAAACAACTCAGTCGAGCCTGAATTCTTGCACTAGCCGGTTGACGTCCTCCCCGGATGCCTTTAAAGGGAAAGGGGTAGGGGGCAGGCCTCGAAGGGCCTTTACTTTACAGGTATTGAGCAGAGCCTTTTTTCTAAAGCTAAAGTATACGAAGTAATTCCGAGTCAGTACATTAGACTAACCGACGGTTCTGTTCCTTCTAACCGGGCCTTAGTTCGCTCAGTCCGAGGGATAGGATAGCTTTTGGAAGACGAACACGTCGATGGTCTTTAGTTCGTTCGTTGTAGCAGAGCGAATAAGGTGTCATTGTCATTCTAAGTCGAAATTCCTTGTATGAAAATGGCATTGAATTAACAAAGTCCTAAAATGGGCTTTTGTGATAAAAGAAATGGGTGCATATGATAATGGAATGTGCAAGCACTGTCAGTTATTCTCTTTGTTGTATAGTTAATGGTAGCTCTCTTCCTAGATTCAATTCCACTAGAGGGCTGAGGCAAGGGGATTGAGGTAGTTAACGCAGCTCTGAGTTCAAGGAGCATGAATGAATGGCAATAAGCTTTTGGTGTTTACGCCTCTTTTCCGGTATTGGTCTTTGCCTTGAGTTGAGTAAAGGCATTGGGAAAAGGCCTAACTTCTTTTCGTAGTTAGAAAGATAGGTGATAATCCTAATATCTCTTAGTGTTCTTCTCTGGAAACGGTCCTTCCATCCTAAAGAAAATGTGTTCTCTTCTAGGCTCCGGCAAGTGGAATAAGATCAGGAAGGAGCGAGTTGTAGCCTTAATCTGTGTATGGAGCTAATTTACTTAGTTCAATAAAAGAAAGAACACAGAGGCTATTTACTTTACTTATTAAAGTAGTTCTGAAAGTCTATCCATAATATGTGATGGACTGATCCAAGGGTGGTTAATGAGCTCCCGCCCTCCTGCCTTGCGGTTGGGAGCACTGCCTTCTGACCCTGTCCTTACTCAATCCCTTCTTTCTCTTTTCGCTGTTGTCTTTGTTCTTGGTCCAGCCAGCTTTGGTGTGGTTCTTCTTCCTCGAATATAAGCTCTAGATCGAATTGAATAGATGCCCTATCAGGCAGGATGAAAGGGAGTTGGTCTCGGCTGCCCCCTTCCTCTTTACGGATGGATAGATAGAAATCCCAGAAATCCTCCTGGCCCTACCTCTTCTGGTTAACGCCTCTCTGAAGATCTGTTTAGGGTGAGGGTGGGTCTAGGCTTCGGAAGCATAACAGAAATAGCCTAAATCTTCCTCAGAAAGGAGCCTAAAAAAGCATAAACTAGGCCATCAGGGCTACTCGCTTTGCTTAGTCTTAGTCCAATAGCTAACTTGGCTGGAGTAAGCGGAATCGCCAGGAGCTTAAGATGCTCTACATCCGAGGAAGTGGAAAGACAGAGGAAGGGCAGTGAAGGTTTGCGTAGAGAAAGGATAATGGAAGTGGTAAGGCAACACCAAGACAAAAGACCCTTTGGGATGGTTTCAAACCTCGATTCTCTTTAGTGAAACCTTAGCTTGTGTTATCATAAAAGCACCAAGTAACTTAATCCAAAAGAAGGAAAGGAATTATTAGCATTGAAGCTGAGGGGCTGAAAAGTACGGTAGTCTACGTTAGTAGTGATTTGCCTGTCGGAGTAAAGAGAATGGCAGGTCTTGAGTGATAGGTCATACCCTTGAGGACCAGATTCACCCTCCTTTTCTATCTTTTTAGTGAAATATCGAACCTTTACTATAAGGATAGTAAATATAGTAAAAGATATCCCCAGTACCTTACGAAATAAAAACTCTCCATAGTCAAGCTCAGACCTAAGGCAATTCCTTGGAGCGGAGCTAGCATTCACACTGGATTCCCTTCTTTCAAGTGCCAAGGGAAAGGCATAATCTATAGGGAGGGCCAAAAGAGACGTTCTTCTAGCAAATAGAGTTTATTAATATATTCTTCTTTATACTATATTTTCATTTAGATGATATTGAGAATTGTCCAGGTCAGTTACCATTAAGACCAAGCGCCTTGATGGCATCAAGAGGAGTACGATGGAAAGGCCTAAGCTATACGACTTGGCTCCCAAAGAGTATAGGAATTGGTACCGTTGCCATTAGAAGAGTAGTAGACTGATTACCTAGGCTTCGGGTATCAAGACACTAGCGTTGAAGGAGACAAAAAATGGTAAAGATCCCCATGCTTTCCTATATTATCTAATGCCTCGTTTTTTCACTTGACAGAAGGAATTGGAAGCCGTGTTCCCGACACCAAGAGAGAGACTTCCCTTGACAACGAAATAATAGCATCCGGGGGGTGGTAAAATCTCTATAGGCCACGTCTGCAAGAACATGATAATCTATCTCAACGGGAAAGATAAAGTCTATATCTTCTCCTTGATAGCATTCTAAACAAAAGTTACGGTACCAACGACTACGTTCGTATCCTGATCCTACTCTTTCATTCAAACCTAAGATCATGAATCTCCTGAGCCCATTCACAAGAACCTAGGCAAATAGGCCCAAAAGAGGCTTTTTTTCCGGCACTCTTGAAATGTCCGTCTTCGAGGGGTTGATACCTATTTTTTCGAGAGTGGCACAATTCCAATTCAAGTTTACGAGGGAAAGGTGCGATTCATCAACAAAGGGATAGGGAGAAGGATACGCAGGCGAGAGTGTTTAAAACATCAGTCATTGAATAGGTTACCCGGGATCATTTTCCTAGACGAGCGAGGAGAAGAGCATGACTGCGAGTGGATCCGCTAGCTTCCTTTCCCTGTCTTGTGGCGGGCTAATAACTAATAAATGGAGGAGTCGTTTCCAGGCTATCGAGCGGACCACCTTTCTAGTGGGTCATGATGTCCCGTGGGGATAATATCCTAATCTTCATCAGTAAATGGCATAAGTAAATTGTTACGAAAGAATGAAATTTCACTCGATATGTCTTTGACAAAGAAGCCTGCTGTCGTTGACCTTTCCCCGAGCTTGCATATAAGGATATTGAAGTGAATGGACCCAGCTAGATTGCATAGCCAGTGGGAGGGAACCCTACATAGATAGGAAAGCCTAACAAATCTAATAGTTGGGTTTGGAATAGGCCGACTTCAAAGGCAAATAAAGCAGGGGAAGAATTTCCCATAGGAGCAAATCTCTCCTTCTTGATCTCTCTCTGGAACAGATATGCCCGAGGATGAGACCCCCACAGGAGGTGGGTGCTCTAAACGATCGTCATATGTCATATGTTTGAATTAGTCAATCCGCTAAGAAAGCTAGCTTCAGCTGCTGTCGGTATTGTTGCGTATAAATCTTTCCCACTCTGTCTTATACTGACCTTCTCAGACATGCCTTTTTAGGGATTGGTCTTCCGCACCAGCACCTAAGACTCGTAGACTAAAGCACTTATTTTGAGAGCGTAGTTCAATACGGCGGAATTCTTATTCAGATAAGTAGGAAAGCAAGAGCTCCAGTAGATATCGAAAGATTCTACTCGTAACTCCGAACTTTTCTTCTTATAAAAACATTTTTTGTTGTAGTAAATTCCGGATTCATATGTCCACCACTCCGGCTAGCGGCATAGCATTGCTTGGTGCACTTTCAATTTATTGTACGATAGGAAGATATCAGGTATTCCTTCTCAATTTCTCAATTAGTCTGGTCTCCCCGCCTAATCTAGTCTTTACTATCAATTTGAATGGTAAGTGACCTTACCTCTGAAATGAGGGGAGCCAGTACGGAGAAGTTCCGGAGGTTACGAAGGAAGCTTCTAGCTCATATTGGTCATGGATTGAGAACAGGAATTGAACTCTATGAGATCGAATCCCCCGTTCTTCTTCAATAGCTCAGTGGTAGAGCGGTCGGCTGTTAACCGATTGGTCGTAGGTTCGAATCCTACTTGGGGAGATTTTTTTCATTCTGAGGAAAGACTCTGGCAGGGAATCAACGGCGTAAGAGTAAGAGGTCACTCTATGACTATTCACGTAATTATGACTGCAGCTAATTGAGAGAAAGAGAGAAGCGATGTAAATATAAGAATGGAAGGTTTGCTTTTCGCAAGAACCTCTGCTTCGAGCTAGTGGCCCTACAAAAGGAAAGGAAGCTAGCTGACTTGCTGTCTAAGCCCATATCCACGTCCTGCCCGCGATGATTGCACATTTTTCGAAAGAAAGCAGCTAGGCGTGCTAGCATGTTAAGTTAATGGTAGCAGAGTCTTGGAGGAATAAAGCGATGTTCTGTCTTCAGTTGCCTGCTCTTTTTCCCTTGAGCAGTTCCGTCCTGTCCTTGCAGTGGTTATAAGACTTGCATCTAAAGCAAAAGGGATTGGGGCAGTTTTGTCGTTTTAATATGCGCTTAAGACTACGTTGCAAAAAACCATGGATTTAACAAACAAAACCGTGGATTTCCCTCTTATTTTTGTATTTTTGTTCGGGCGAGACAGCCCCGATCGCTAAGAGTTCCCATTCTTTCTTTCTATCTATTCTTTTTATCAGTAAAGAGGTGCCTCGGGCTCTTTTCCAAGGTGTGAGATTACGCAGTAGCAGCAAAGAAGGAGGTTCAGCTCTAAGCGAGAAAAGGATGCAACCAAGAGATCCCCGAGGCAGCAGTTTCCTTGATTCTTCAACTTCGATGAAATAGGTTTTTATAATAGATGCGGGATCGACTTTTCGGTCTTAATAATTAGAAAAAGAGATGGGCGTGAACGAGTTGGTCACCTACTTTGTACAGTACAGGTTACGCGGTTCCTTAGCACAAGCACGTTGCAAGCATTCTGCTACCTTCTCACGATTCTATGTACAGTACAAAGGATGAAAGTCAATATGATGGGCCAGCTCGATCTCATGATTGCTATTGAGATTTTCTATTTCTTCTCTAAGACCGGGGCTGTTCCTTCCTCTCTTTCCAGAGGTCGAAGCCTTAGATTAATAAAGGGTTGGTAGGCCATTCCCGTCTACTGGTCAATTGCTTGGGGTCTCGGACCATTGCTCTCTTTTTTAGTCGTATCAGGTGCATCGGCTTTGGTTTGACTTGCCTTGTCCGTATAGTCAGTCATCGATGTATGAAAGATTCTTGTATGAGAAGTGGTCCATTCCACCGTAAGAAGTAGCCCATTCTATTAGGTTTCCTGTCGAGCGAGGAGACCCTTGACTGTCCGGCAAAGCGACTTCTCTGGATCTTTTGAGAGTAAGGTCTTTCATCTTTCACTCTTATTAGCGTACTAGTCGGTTAACGAGTTACCACTGTTAACTGAGTTCCTTCTCCAGCGTCCTTAGTAGCACCATTAGCAACATCTTTTGTTCCGGCACCAGTATACACTGGAGCGGTTGGTTCCGTTTTACGCGAGAGTTGAAGGGTAGAGGATATTTTTACTGCTGCAAAGGTGGACCCAGGGTGACAAACGATGTCAAAAAATAAATGATAACTACTGACTTTTTGCTAACACTCGAAACTGTGAAAAAAACCCGGGAATTTTGGCATAACTGCTATTTCCTTCCCTTCTCTTCTTTCTATTTACACATGTTCTTGCCAATTTCAATCCTATTTCTATAAATCATGCATCTATTAGTGGATAGCACTACAGACTTGGTATCGAAGTGATAGACGAGAATCGAATGCTTTCAGTTTAAGGGGAATCGTCTTAGCAAGATAACCTGGTCAATGTAAAGACTGCTCTCAAGAGAGAGAAGATAGAATCTAACCATATCCTTTACGCGAGGGGTTGTTAGAGTAGCAGTTCAAGCATACATATAGGGGGAGATCGTTAACAGGGATAAGGTATACCTCATAGCGGTATCAATCCCGATTTACTTTCAATGATTGGCCTTGTTGCAAGCCGATGTGATCTGAGTGTAGAGTTCTCAGAGTCAAGACCTGAAAGCCACCTATCCGCAGCAGCCAGTCTCTCTGAGAAAAAGAAAAGCTAACCACAATCATCAATCTTTGGCACTAACTAAACTACTTCAATCAAAGGCCAAAGACGCTTTGAATTGCTCCGCTGGGACGATCTGGTCGAGAGGTGAGGAATTTCGCTATGCCACCCGCGGACCTTAGACTGTGAGTACTGCTTTAGCAAAGCCAACGGGAAGATCAGTCCCGTCCCGGGGCTCAATCTAGGCAGCCAACCCGGGGATGGTAGTCGCGAGGAAAGATTCTTCCATAGTCAAAGCTGAGACAGACCCTATGTTTACTTCGCGAGAGTCTTAGCTCGAGATTGTCAAGCCATATATTATATACTCAAATTATCTAAAAAAATGGATTTGAAACTTACACTATATCTTATATATCGGAGATAGTTGGTTTGCATTTCCGCTTATGGTAACCGAACTTGATAACCAAAGTCCTGATTTCCCGGCAAAGTCCTTACTTTTACTGCCGAAGAAAGTCAAGGCGATGAAGCAGGCTCAAGGCCAAGGGATATTTCTGTAGGAAAGCAAGTCCCATCGAGTTATGGAGTAAAGGCGTGCCTTAAGTTAAGGTAGCGACTGACTTTCAGGTGAGATGGTTCAATAGTCGATTAGATAAAGGCTCTTGCTACTTCCCCCGAGGGGAGGAAACTAAATAATTGTAAAAAGAATTCCAAAAACAAAGAAAATAACAGATAAATAGAGCAGTAAGGTTAAATCGAAAGAGGCCCCAGATGGAAAGTC